TCTCCTACATAATGATTATGAATCAAAAACCAAGTGAATAGTGAGTTCTTCATATTTCATTCTAGATTATTGGATTGGATAAGTATGACCAATCCATTTTAACTATATATTTGAACTATATATTACAAAATATTATAAATAAAAATAGAAAATTTTTCATCAAAGTAAAGAAAGATCTTTCGAGACCTCAAGACAATTATTTTTTTACGAAATTTTTTTATTTGTAATTTTGAAAATGAAAAGGGGGTTTGTGTTTGCAAAAACGACTCCTACTAGAAATTCGATTCGAATCCATTAAATCAATGAATTAGAACGAATCAACTGATTAATAGGTCTAGATTTTTTAGACTAGGGTTAATGGATACCTTTCTATCATAATTCTATATAGACTACGATTCCATACCTTACAAATTCTCAAATTTCTTTCCGACTTTAGAATTCTCAACAACAAACCCCTTCCCTCACCCCTCTATTCTAGATTGATAAAACATTTTGTATAGTGGATTGTATACCTGCTATGTACATAACATAAAAAAGAGGTGGTTATTCTATTTTCATCATAGAATGATTTTTTCCTCTTTGTATCATAATTCAATACAAATTTCTCGAGTTATTTGAATCTGTAACTTCAACGAAATCGGAATAGTTCGCTTCGTTGGTATACTACTACATTAGGATGAAATCGAACCGGGTTGGACCTTTTCTTATTGATTCCTATAAAAAAGGAACAATTGGAATAAAAAGCCCATAATCTTTTTTTTTCAAATCAATCTATTTTTATGTTATTTCGTACTGTACAATTCTTTTCTTTGTGGGATCATTTTCCCCCGAGAGGGAATGAGAAGAATTATAAAATGGATTGCTAGCTATGCCTAGATCGCGGATAAATGGAAATTTTATTGATAAGACCTTTTCAATTGTAGCCAATATCTTATTGCAAATAATTCCGACAACTTCAGGAGAAAAGGAGGCATTTACCTATTACAGAGATGGTGTGATTTGATTCTTTTTTTTCTCTTGGTCTTACGAGAAAGACATGTGATTCGGAAAAATTTTTGAAATAAATCTACGCTTGTTGAAGGTGAAGTTTGGAAATAGAACAATTCCTTCTGTCGTGTATCCTCGATTAATGCAACCTCAGATGCTATGTTTCAATCTTAGATTCTAGTATTGAGCGAAAGGTTATATCTAGAGGTTCTGTATTATGGGGCAATCCTACTCCACTACACTAGTACCAACGGACAGCATAAGGGAAGAAGCACTACACCTAGGAATCAACAACACGAAAACCTTGTTAGAAATGACCCCTTTCCTTATTGGGCTCGGGACTAAAAGAATGGTTGGGACAACAAACATCCATCTCGTTCGTACTTTGGATACCAATATAACCATCGAAGGTTGTTTGAAGTGACTAATTCCTGGAAATTAGGAGGCGTTGAAAACAAAGAAATTGCTCGAGTTCTCATTTCTATCTAGTTATCTAGTCTCAACACCCTTGATATTAAGAAAAGATCTCTTGCAGGAAGGTTGGCTAGAGATTTCTTGTAAAAACACTAGCCCTGCTCAGTCCATAATGAGAATATTTTCATCTTTTTGATTTCATGTATATTCTCCTTATGCACATAAGGGAGGAGCCGTATGAGGTGAAAATCTCACGTACGGTTTTGGAACGGAGATTCTTTTAATTGAATGGCGACCGTAACGGATGTCAGCTCAATCCGAAGGAAATTATGCAGAAGCTTTACAGAATTATTATGAAGCTATGCGACTAGAAATTGATCCTTATGATCGAAGTTATATACTCTATAATATAGGTCTTATCCATACAAGTAATGGAGAACATACGAAAGCTTTGGAATATTATTTTCGAGCACTAGAACGAAATCCATTCTTACCACAAGCTTTTAATAATATGGCCGTGATCTGTCATTACGTGCGACTATCTTCACTATAGAAGTAAAAAAAGAAAAACAAAAAAAGGCTTTCTACATATACATCGTCTAAAACAACGATTTTTATCAGCTGTAGCAAAGAAAAAAACTTTATATTCATAAAAGTTGAAATATGAAGAAAATAAATAGATATACCTAGCTACTTTTTCTATGGATAAAAAAAGAATCTAATTGGTAAGGGAAGCACCGTAAAGATCAATTGGCGAAATTTGGGGGCCAATACAATAATAACTGCGTACTTATGTCATGATGGTAGATATACTTATCTCGTGATGTGAGATAAAATAGGAATCCACTTATGTAATAGAGTTGATCCACTAAAGTCTTGAGCAGCGGTGTAGGATCAGATCCCAAAGATAGTAAGTTTTTCTTTCTTAGGAAAGAAAGTCTTTTTCAAAGATTCTATATAAATTTATATACGAAACCAAGATAGTTACCTTTCAGAAAATCGAATGATAGGGGAATTTTTTCTTCTGAAGGTGGGAAAAAAGATAAAACGAAATAAAACGGATTATTACTCCAAATTGAATCCAAATTTCAGTTTAAAA